ATAGAGATTCAAAAACGAATCGATGTGATTCAGGTCATGATATATATGGGATTCCCAAAATTATTAACGGAGGGTAGACCTAAACGAATCGAAGAATTACAGATGAATGTACAAAAAGAACTTAATTATGTGAACCGAAAACTCAATATTGCTATTAAAAGAATTCCAAATCCTTATGGACAACCTACTATTCTTGGAGAATTTATAGCCGGACAGTTAAAGAATAGAGTTTCATTTCGCAAAGCAATGAAAAAAGCTATTGAATTAACTGAACAAGCGGATACAAAAGGAATTCAAGTACAAATTGCGGGGCGTCTTGACGGAAAAGAAATTGCACGCGTCGAATGGATTAGAGAGGGTAGGGTTCCTTTACAAACCATTCAAGCTAAAATTGAGTATTGTTCGTATACAGTTAGAACTATTTATGGAGTATTAGGCATAAAAATTTGGACATTTCTAGACAAGAAAGAATAAACCTTTACTTGACTTGTCTTTATATTCTATCCATTGATAGAACAAAAAAAGACAAATTCTTTCATTCTTTTTTTTTTATCGAAAAAAAAAGGAAGCAATTCTAATTGTATTTCTATAAGATGTATTCTAATTGTATTTCTTCTAATTGTAATTGTATTTCTATAGGGTTGAATAAAATAAAAAACTCGATTGATAATTTGATATAATTGCTATGCTTAGTGTGTGACTCGTTGGGTTTTTAGGGTCAAGATAAACAAAAAAAAAGAACTGACCTGTATTATTATTATGAACTAATAAATATAAGTAAGTATACAACTAATAACCAACTCATCGCTTTGCATTATCTAGGCCCAAAGAAAGAGTCAAGATATGATATATTAGCCATATCATTGTAGCAATTGAAATCTTTTTTGCGCAAACAAAAGAAAAATCAATCGGATTATGAGTTGTAAATCAAAATAGAAAATTATACAGATAAGTGGAAGGGTGAAAGAAAGAGAGAAAAAGAATATCAATGATATATGATTCCAATTCCAATATGTAAGGTCTATCAGTGATCACAAAAAAAATAATGTAGTAAAGCATCAATACCAATTGATCTAGAATTAAACTAATCTGTTTATAAAACAAAAAATCAAGAGCCTCGAGTCAATAAAGACTGAGAAGATTGACTCAAGGACAAATTTCCGTCGTAGAGGCTCCATTGTAAAATTAAGGCCTAACCATTAATGGAAAAGCGGTGGGAACGACGGAACCTGTAAATACATAATATTTTATTGAGAAAATAAATCATAATGATTTATTGGAGGGATAGCGAAAGGAACCAGAAGACAATCCATTTTATTTAGTCTGAGAAATCATATTATGGGTTATCTCTACAAATGAAATAACTATTGAAAGAGTCAATATTCGCCCGCGAAGTTTTTTATATTATTGGATTTCTAAATTTTACTGATATCATAATTCGAATTCTAATAGAAATTATTCTAATTACTAATTAGAAAAAAAAAAATAATAATAATAATAAAATTATCTAAAATAAAATAGTAAAATAGAAAAAATTATCAGAAAAAAGCATCTATTATCTATAAATTTATTATTTATAAATTATCTAATATCTAATCTATTATCTATAAATTATCTATATAAATCATATAGAATAGAGTAATTCTATAATATGTTTATAACTAGAATAGAAGAAAATACTTCTATAGAAAAAAGAAAAAAATTCTAAATAGAATAAAAATATATTCTAGTTTTTAAATAATATAAATAGACTTCATAATAGAAATCTATTTTCTATAATTCTAATTCTAGAATTTATATATAATACAGAATAGATATATAAATGAAATAGATATGGAAAAATATATATAGTTAAAATTAAATAGAATCAAAATCTCTATTCTACTAATCTAATAAAAATAAAAAATGGATCTAATAAATAGGTTAGATTAAGTAAATAGATTAAGCGAAATCTCAAAGAATTCCACGATTTAGTATATTATTTTATTCAGCAAACGCATGTATATTTTTTTGTTAATTATTTCATTTTATTCGCGAGGAGCTGGATGAGAAGAAACTCTCATGTCCAGTTCTGTAGTAGAGATGGAACTGAAAAACAACCATCAACTATAACCCCAAAAGAACCCGATTCCGTAAACAACATAGAGGACGAATGAAAGGAATAGCTTTTCGAGGTAATCGTATTTGTTTCGGTAGATATGCTCTTCAGGCACTTGAACCCGCTTGGATTACATCTAGACAAATAGAAGCGGGGCGACGAGCAATGACACGAAATGTACGCCGTGGTGGAAAAATATGGGTACGTATATTTCCCGACAAACCAGTTACTTTAAGACCTACGGAAACACGTATGGGTTCGGGGAAAGGATCTCCCGAATATTGGGTAGCTGTCGTTAAACCAGGTAGAATACTTTATGAAATGAGCGGAGTAGCAGAAAATATAGCGAGAAAAGCTATTTCAATAGCAGCATCAAAAATGCCTGTACGAACTCAATTCATTATTTCGGGATAGTAATATAGAACCAAAGGAAAAAGACTTTGGGGATGCCAAAAAAAAATCGCAAGTTTCTTTTTTTTTTTTTTTTGGATAAACAATATATCTTTTTTTCCTTTGCATTAAAATAACAGATAAAAAAATGATATGATCCAATCTCAAACCCATTTGAATGTAGCAGATAACAGCGGAGCCCGAGAATTGATGTGTATTCGAATTATAGGAACTGGTAATCGACCATATGCTCATATCGGTGACGTTATTGTTGCTGTGATCAAGGAAGCAGCACCAAATTCACCTCTAGAAAGATCTGAAGTAATAAGAGCTGTAATTGTACGTACTTGTAAAGAACTCAAACGCGATAACGGTATAATAATACGATATGATGATAATGCTGCGGTTGTTATTGATCAAGAAGGAAATCCAAAGGGAACTCGAATTTTTGGTGCAATCGCTCGGGAATTGAGACAGTTAAATTTTACTAAAATAGTTTCATTAGCACCCGAAGTATTATAAGATATAAAATTCTATTTAAAATTATAAGATAAGATATAACATTTAAGATTAAGAAAAGACCATGATATAGTTATAGAGATATAGTTATAGATATAGTTTTCTTATATTTACATTATATATAGTTTTCATAGTTTTATTATATAGTTTGTATAGTTATTAGTTTTTATAGTTATAGTATTTGAATAAAAATATTTGAATAAAAATGAAATAGAATTAATTAGTAAATTGTGTTTCATGCATATGTCTTTAATAAAAATAAAAGAATTAATAAAAAAAAAAAAAAGAGTATGTTGATTATATCAAAACCAGAGAAAAATAATAATTTTAGTTTATCATGGGCAGGGATCCTATTGCTGAAATAATAACCTCTATACGAAATGCTGACATGAATAGAAAAGGAACTGTTCGAATAGCATCTACTAATATCACCGAAAACATTATTAAAATACTTTTACGAGAAGGTTTTATTGAAAATGTCAGGAAACATCAGGAAGGCAACAAAAAAATTTTGGTTTTAACCCTACGACATAGAAGGAAGGCGAAAGGACCATATAGGGCTAGTCTAAATTTAAAACGAATCAGCCGACCTGGTCTACGAATCTATTCCAACTATCAAAAAATTCCTAGAATTTTGGGCGGGATGGGGATTGTAATTCTTTCGACTTCTCGAGGTATAATGACAGACCGAGAAGCTCGACTAGAAAGAATGGGCGGAGAAATCTTGTGTTATATATGGTAATCCTTCTGATATCTGAATTGTATTCAGACTTCCTATTTGTTTCGTGAAAAAAAGAGAAAGAACAGATTTAGAATATCATTCCTCTTACATTAGTTAATTTTTAAAGAGGATTTTGGATGGAATGAAAGAACAAAAATGGGTTGGGGAAAATTGCATTACTGAATCACTTTTTCAATAGTTCCCCTTAGTTAATGACGATTTGGTTTTAGGTTATGTTTTAGGTTATGTGTTTCAGGAAAGATCCAACAAAGAAACTTATTTTCTTCAAAAAAATATGTATGTTCAAGGATGACAAATATGAAAATAAGAGCTTCTGTTCGTAAAATTTGTGAAAAATGCCGACTGATACGTAGGCGGGGACGAATTATAGTAATTTGCTTCAACCCAAGACATAAACAAAGACAAGGATAATCTTTCTAAGTGAAAACACTCTAAAAGATCCGATGTACAAATAAATAAAAATAAAAGATCTATTTTGACATGAAATGGATATATCCATAGACTTCTGACTCATGGGATAATAAAATATGGCAAAAGCTTTACCAAGAACTGGTTCACGCAGAAATGGACGTATTGGCTCACGTAAGAATGCGCGTAAAATACCAAAAGGAGTTATTCATGTTCAAGCAAGTTTCAACAACACTATTGTGACCATTACAGATGTACGGGGTCGAGTAATTTCTTGGTCCTCCGCCGGCACTTGTGGATTCAGGGGGACAAGAAGGGGAACACCATTTGCTGCTCAAACCGCAGCAGGCAATGCTATTCGGACAGTAGTGGATCAAGGTATGCAACGAGCGGAAGTCATGATAAAAGGCCCTGGTCTCGGACGAGATGCGGCATTAAGAGCTATTCGCAGAAGTGGTATACTGTTAAGTTTTGTCCGGGATGTAACTCCTATGCCACATAATGGCTGCAGGCCCCCTAAAAAAAGACGCGTGTAAAAAAAAATATTGAAGAGATTTCAAGAGAAATAAATAATTCCATAATTTCACAATATTATTATGGTTCGAGAGAAAGTAACAATATCTACTCGGACACTACAGTGGAAATGTGTTGAATCAAGAACGGACAATAACAATAAACGTCTTTTTTATGGACGCTTTATTCTATCTCCAATGATGAAAGGCCAAGCCGACACAATAGGGATTGCAATGCGAAGAGCTTTGCTTGGAGAAATAGAAGGAACATGTATCACACGTGCAAAATCTGAGAAAATACCACACGAATTTTCCACTATAACAGGTATTC